GCCAACGTAGCTTAACCAAAGCATAACACTGAAGATGTTAAGATGGGCCATAAACAGGTCCCGCAAGCACAAAGGCTTGGTCCTGACTTTACTATCAGCTTTAGCTAAACTTACACATGCAAGTCTCCGCACCCCCGTGAGAATGCCCACAGCCCTCCTGCCAGGGGGCATGGAGCCGGCATCAGGCACAACCTTTAGCCCACAACGCCTTGCTCAGCCACACCCTCAAGGGTTCTCAGCAGTGATAAACATTAAGCCATGAGTGAAAACTTGACTCAGTCAAAGCTAATTTAAGGGCCGGTAAAACTCGTGCCAGCCACCGCGGTTAAACGAGAGGCCCAAGTTGATAGGCCGCGGCGTAAAGAGTGGTTAAGGAACGCCCCTAAACTAAAGCCGAACGCTCCCCAAGCTGTTATACGCTCCCGACAGTATGAAGCCCAACAACGAAAGTAGCTTTATTTATCCTGAACCCACGAAAACCAAGACACAAACTGGGATTAGATACCCCACTATGCTTAGTCCTAAACAATGACTGCAAGATACACTATCATCCGCCAGGGAACTACTGACACTAGTTTGAAACCCAAAGGACTTGGCGGTGCTCTATAACCCCCTAGAGGAGCCTGTTCTAGAACCGATAATCCACGTTAAACCTCACCCTCCCTTGCTCTTCCCGCCTATATACCGCCGTCGTAAGCTTATCCTGTGAAGGACAAATAATGAGCAAAATTGGCCCCTCCCCCAGAACGTCAGGTCGAGGTGTAGCGAATGGGAGGGGAAGAAATGGGCTACATTCGCTAAACGTACAGCGAAAACGAATAACGCATTGAAACATGTGATTGAAGGAGGATTTAGTAGTAAGTAGAAGACAGAGTATTTTACTGAAACTGGCTCTAGAGTGCGCACACACCGCCCGTCACCCTCTCCCACCCCCTCTTGAACCTGCTTTTCCTAAAACACTACTCAAACCCCTCAGGAGAGGAAAGTCGTAACAAGGTAAGTGTACCGGAAGGTGTGCTTGGTCTAAATCAGTGCGTAGCTAAGCTAGAAAAGTATCTCTCTTACACTGAGAAGTCATCCGTGCAAACCGGATCGCCCTGACGCCCACTAGCTAGCCCCCCCCCAACTTACAACAAATAAACATTACTAACCCAACAAAACACACAAAAAATAAAAACAAAACATTTGTCAACTTTAGTATAGGCGATAGAAAAAGATTTACAGAGCTATAGCAATAGTACCGCAAGGGAAAGCTGAAAGAGAAATGAAATAAATCGTTAAAGCATAACACAGCAGAGATAAAACCTCGTACCTTTTGCATCATGGTCTAGCAAGTCAGATCCAAGCAAAATGATTTATAGTTTGACCCCCCGAAACTAGACGAGCTACTTCGAAGCAGCCTAGTTAAAAGGACCAACCCGTCTCTGTGGCAAAAGAGTGGGAAGACTTCCAAGTAGAGGTGACAAGCCTAACGAGCCTAGTGATAGCTGGTTACTTGAGAAATGGATAAAAGTTCAGCCTCAAAAAATACTCTAAAAAATATATAAGTACTACCTAAAAATTTTAAGAAAGTTTGAGAGTTATTCACAGGAGGTACAGCTCCTGTGAACTGGGAAACAACCCAATAAGGAGGAAAAAGATCATAATAATACAAAGGATAAGAGTCCTAGTGGGCCTGAAAGCAGCCACCCATAAAGAAAGCGTTAAAGCTCGAACGTACCCCTTCCCTATTATTACGATAATCACATCTTATTCCCCTAACCTCACCAGGCCGCCCCATGCCTACATGGGCGTGACCATGCTAATATGAGTAATAAGAAAGCCAACTACGACTCTCTCCCCGCACATGTGTAAATCGGAACGAACCCACCACTAACAGTTAAACGAACCCACCGGAGGAGCAAATTAATACACATAACAAAAACAAGAAAACCCTCCACAACATTAACCTCATCGTTAAATCTTCACACAAGAGTGCCCAAAGGAAAGACTAAAAGAGAAAAAAGGAACTCGGCAAACTCGAACTAAGCCCCGCCTGTTTACCAAAAACATCGCCTTCAGCTTTCCATGTATTGAAGGTCCTGCCTGCCCAGTGACATGACGTTTAACGGCCGCGGTATTCTGACCGTGCAAAGGTAGCGTAATCACTTGTCTTTTAAATGGAGACTGGTATGAATGGCCCCACGAGGGCTCAACTGTCTCTTTTCTCCTGTCAATTAAACTGATCTACCCGTGCAGAAGCGGGTATAAAAACATAAGACGAGAAGACCCTGTGGAGCTTTAGACGCAATACAGATTATGTCACTAACCCCAAATTAAAAAGTAGAAAACTAAGAAACCCCTGTCATTACGTCTTCGGTTGGGGCGACCATGGGGCAACAAAAACCCCCCACGTGGACTGAGAACAAATAATCCTCACCCTTACTTTATTCTCAGCTTTAAAAGCCAAGAGCGACAACTCTAGAAATCAGAACTTCTGACCAAAAATGATCCGGACTGACGCCGATCAACGAACCAAGTTACCCCAGGGATAACAGCGCAATCCTCTCCAAGAGCCCGAATCGACGAAAAGGTTTACGACCTCGATGTTGGATCAGGACATCCTAATGGTGCAGCCGCTATTAAGGGTTCGTTTGTTCAACGATTAAAGTCCTACGTGATCTGAGTTCAGACCGGAGTAATCCAGGTCAGTTTCTATCTATGAAGTTATTTATCCTAGTACGAAAGGATTGGATAAATGAGGCCTATATTTAAGACACGCCTCCCTTTAACCTAATGAAACCAGCTAAATTAGATAAGAGAGATAATACCTTGCCCCAGAAGATTCCGGCATGTTAAGATGGCAGAGCCCGGCTAATGCAAAAGACCTAAGCCCTTTTACACAGAGGTTCAAATCCTCTTCTTAACTATGATTTCAATCCTCCTCACCCACATCATTAACCCTCTTGCCTATATAGTTCCCGTGCTACTAGCCGTAGCTTTCCTAACATTACTTGAACGAAAAGTATTAGGCTATATACAACTCCGAAAGGGCCCAAATATTGTAGGACCATACGGCCTCCTCCAGCCCATTGCAGACGGAGTAAAACTATTCATTAAAGAACCAATTCGCCCCTCAACATCCTCCCCCGTACTCTTTATTCTTACACCAATCTTAGCCCTCACCCTAGCCCTAATCTTATGAGCCCCCATGCCTATGCCTTACCCCGTAGTCAACATTAATCTGGGCATTCTCTTTATCCTTGCACTCTCAAGCTTAGCAGTATACTCAATCCTAGGCTCAGGATGAGCATCAAATTCAAAATACGCCCTAATTGGGGCCCTCCGAGCAGTAGCCCAAACAGTCTCATACGAAGTTAGCCTTGGCCTTATCCTTCTCGGCGTAATTATCTTTGCAGGCGGTTTCACACTACAAACCTTTAATACCACCCAAGAAAATATTTGACTTATTTTCCCCGCATGACCCTTGGCCGCCATATGGTATGTTTCAACACTAGCTGAGACTAACCGTGCACCCTTTGACCTAACTGAAGGAGAATCAGAATTAGTCTCAGGCTTCAACGTAGAATACGCAGGAGGACCCTTTGCCCTGTTCTTCCTAGCTGAGTACGCCAACATTCTATTCATAAACACCCTCTCTGCCACATTATTCTTAGGAGCCTACCACATCCCCACACTCCCAGAACTCACAACTATAAACCTGATAACTAAAGCAGCCCTGCTATCAGTCGTATTCCTCTGGGTCCGAGCCTCATACCCTCGATTCCGATACGACCAACTAATGCACCTAATTTGAAAAAACTTCCTCCCAATCACACTTGCCCTACTCATCTGACACCTCGCCCTCCCAACCGCCCTCACTGGTTTACCCCCTCAGCTCTAAAAGGAATTGTGCCTGAATTTAAAGGACTACTTTGATAGAGTAAAAAATGGAGGTTAAAATCCTCCCAATTCTTTAGAAAGAAGGGAGTCGAACCCTTACTAAAGAGATCAAAACTCTTAGTGCTTCCACTACACCACTTCCTAGCAGAGTAAGCTAAATTAAGCTTTTGGGCCCATACCCCAACAATGTAGGTTAAAACCCTGCCTCTGTCAATGAACCCCTTCATTTTAACCATCCTACTGTTTGGGTTAGGACTAGGCACCACCCTCACATTCGCAAGCTCCCACTGATTGCTCGCTTGAATAGGCCTGGAAATTAATACCCTAGCTATTCTGCCACTTATAACCCAACATCACCACCCCCGAGCCACAGAAGCAACTACCAAATACTTCCTCACCCAAGCCACCGCAGCTGCTACACTTCTATTTGCCAGCACCACCAACGCCTGACTAACCGGACAATGAGATATTAACCAAATAACTCACCCCCTCCCAGCTACCATAGTCATCTTAGCCCTCGCACTAAAAGTGGGTTTAGCCCCCCTTCACTCATGACTCCCAGAAGTTCTTCAAGGCCTAGATCTTACTACCGGCCTTATCCTAAGCACCTGACAAAAACTCGCCCCTTTTGCCCTGCTCCTGCAAATTCCCCCAAACCCAAATCTACTTACCACACTAGGGGTCCTGTCCATACTAGTAGGAGGCTGAGGAGGCCTAAACCAAACACAGCTACGAAAAATCCTAGCCTACTCATCCATCGCCCACCTTGGCTGAATAGCCCTCGTTTTACAATTCACCCCTTCCTTAACTCTTCTTACTTTATTAATCTACTTCATCATAACATTCTCAGCTTTCCTAACATTTAAACTAAACAAAACTATAAACATCAACTCCCTTGCCATCTCCTGGTCAAAGACCCCCCTTATCACCACCCTTGCACCCCTCATCCTTCTATCATTAGGAGGACTACCACCCCTCACCGGGTTCATACCAAAATGACTCATCCTGCAAGAATTAGCCAACCAAGACCTCCCCACTCTTGCAACATTGGCTGCATTTTCTGCCCTATTAAGCCTCTATTTTTACCTCCGCCTAGCATATGCTATGACACTCACTATTGCACCAAACAACCTAACAGGAACAACCCCGTGACGCTTCCACTCACCCCAACTAACCCTCCCACTTTCAATTTCAACAACAGCCGCCATCGCTCTCCTCCCTCTCACCCCCGCCGCGATCGCCCTCCTAACCCCTTAAGAGACTTAGGTTAACACAAAGACCAAGAGCCTTCAAAGCCCTAAGCGGAAGTGAGAATCTTCCAGTCCCTGATAAGACTTGCGGGATACTAACCCACATCCTCTGCATGCAAAACAGACACTTTAATTAAGCTAAAACCTTTCTAGACAGGCAGGCCTCGATCCTACAAAATCTTAGTTAACAGCTAAGCGCCCAAACCAGCGAGCATCCATCTACCTTTCCCCCGCCTAATTTTCAACTACAGAGGCGGGGGAAAGCCCCGGCAGGCGTTAACCTGCGCTTAAAGATTTGCAATCTAACGTGCCTAACACCGCAGAGCTTGGTAAAAAGAGGATTTGAACCTCTGTCCGTGGGGCTACAATCCACCGCTTATCTCTCAGCCATTTTACCTGTGGCAATTACACGCTGATTTTTCTCTACCAATCACAAAGATATCGGTACCCTATATTTAATCTTCGGGGCATGGGCAGGGATAGTGGGAACAGCCCTAAGCCTTCTAATCCGTGCGGAACTAAGCCAGCCCGGCGCACTCCTGGGGGATGACCAAATTTATAACGTCATCGTCACCGCACATGCTTTCGTAATAATTTTCTTTATAGTTATACCCATCATGATTGGAGGTTTTGGAAACTGACTCATTCCCCTGATAATCGGTGCCCCCGATATGGCCTTCCCGCGAATGAATAATATGAGCTTCTGACTACTTCCCCCTTCTTTCCTCCTCCTCCTTGCTTCTTCTGGCGTTGAGGCCGGAGCTGGTACAGGCTGAACTGTTTACCCCCCTCTAGCAGGCAACCTCGCCCATGCAGGAGCATCAGTTGATTTAACTATTTTCTCCCTTCATCTGGCGGGGGTGTCCTCAATCCTTGGGGCCATTAACTTTATTACTACAATTATTAACATAAAACCACCATCCACCTCACAATATCAAACCCCATTATTTGTGTGATCAGTCCTAATCACAGCCGTACTTCTACTCCTATCCCTCCCCGTACTAGCTGCCGGAATCACCATGCTTCTAACAGATCGAAACCTTAATACTGCCTTCTTTGACCCTGCGGGCGGAGGGGACCCAATCCTCTACCAACACCTGTTCTGATTCTTTGGTCATCCAGAAGTCTATATTCTTATTCTCCCCGGCTTCGGAATAATCTCTCATGTAGTAGCCTATTATTGTGGGAAAAAAGAACCTTTCGGCTATATGGGAATGGTCTGAGCAATAATGGCCATCGGCCTCCTGGGGTTTATTGTTTGAGCCCATCACATATTTACAGTTGGGATGGACGTTGACACCCGTGCCTACTTCACCTCCGCCACAATGATTATCGCAATTCCAACCGGTGTAAAAGTCTTTAGCTGACTAGCCACCATTCACGGCGGAGACATTAAATGAGAGACTCCTTTATTATGAGCCATAGGCTTTATTTTCCTATTTACGGTTGGGGGCCTCACTGGGATTATTCTAGCTAACTCTTCTCTAGACATTGTTCTGCATGACACATACTATGTAGTTGCCCACTTCCACTACGTTCTTTCAATGGGGGCCGTATTTGCCATTGTTGCAGGCTTCGTCCACTGATTCCCCCTATTTACAGGGTACACCCTTCATAGCACATGAACAAAAATCCATTTCACTGTAATATTTATTGGGGTAAACCTCACCTTCTTCCCACAACACTTCTTAGGACTAGCCGGTATGCCTCGACGATATTCAGACTTCCCAGATGCCTACACATTATGAAACACAGTCTCCTCTATCGGCTCCCTAGTATCACTTATCGCAGTTGTAATATTCCTTTTTATCCTTTGAGAAGCATTCTCAGCTAAACGAGAAGTTTCTTTCCTAGAACTTACCCCTACAAATGTAGAGTGATTGCACGGCTGCCCTCCCCCTTACCACACATTCGAGCAACCTGCATTCGTACAAGTCCGAACCTACTAACGAGAAAGGGAGGAATTGAACCCCCATAAATTGATTTCAAGTCAACCACATAACCACTCTGCCACTTTCTTAGAGACTCTAGTTAAATTATAACCCTACCTTGTCAAGGTAGAATTGTGGGCTAACCTCCCGCGTGTCTTTACGACCTATGGCCCACCCCGCTCAGCTAGGACTACAAGACGCAACTTCACTACTCATAGAAGAACTAGTCTACTTTCACGACCATGCTGTAATCATTATTTCAATAATCAGCGCTTTCGTCCTTTACATTATTACAGCAATGGCGACCGCTAGCGTCTCCGACAAACTGATTCTTGACTCTGAAGGCGTGGAAATCATTTGAACTGTCTTACCAGCAGTCGTCCTCATCGTATTAGCTTTGCCCTCTTTACGAATTCTTTATCTTATAGACGAACTTAATGACCCTCATATAACAATAAAAGCAACAGGACATCAATGATATTGAAGCTACGAATACACAGACTTCGAAGAATTAAATTTTGATTCATATATAGTCCCCACACAAGACCTTATACCCGGACAATTCCGCCTCCTTGATACAGACCACCGAATAGTAGTTCCAGCAGAATCTCCAGTTCGAGTCCTTATCTCTGCAGAAGATGTTCTCCACTCATGAGCAGTGCCCTCCTTAGGCATTAAAATAGATGCAGTACCCGGCCGACTTAACCAAACAACATTTATCTCATCCCGACCCGGAGTGTACTATGGGCAGTGCTCTGAAATCTGCGGAGCCAACCACAGCTTCATGCCTATTGTAGTTGAAGCCGTACCACTCCAACACTTTGAAAACTGAACCCATTTAATACTTGAAGAAACTTCGCTAAGAAGCTACTAGGTCTCTAGCGTTAGCCTTTTAAGCTAAAGACAGGTGACTACCGCCCACCCTCAGCGAAATGCCTCAACTTAACCCAGCCCCCTGACTTTCGATTTTACTAATCTCATGATTAGTACTACTTGCACTGGTCTTCCCAAAAATTCTAAATTACACATTTCCCAACAGCCCCGCCCTACAAAACACACAAAAGGCAAAAAAAGAACCCTGATTTTGACCATGACACTAAGCTTCTTCGATCAATTCATAAGCCCCACCTTTATGTATATTCCACTAGTCGCAGTCTCTTTAGTAGCCCCCTGGCTTTTTTTCCCGAACCCCTCAACCCGCTGAGTTGGTAATCGGCTAGTTACCCTTCAAAGCTGATTTATAAACCGATTTACCCAACAACTCCTTCTTCCCTTGAACATTGGAGGACATAAATGAGCAGCTCTTTTTACCTCTCTAATAATTTTCCTCATTTCACTAAACATGTGCGGTCTATTACCGTATACTTTCACCCCTACCACACAACTTTCCCTCAATATAGGACTCGCAGTACCCTTGTGGCTTGCAACAGTAATTATTGGCCTACGAAACCAACCTACCCATGCCCTAGGCCACCTTCTGCCAGAAGGCACCCCAACGCTCCTTATCCCAGTCCTTATTATTATCGAAACAATTAGCCTTTTCATTCGACCCTTAGCATTGGGAGTTCGACTCACAGCCAATCTCACAGCCGGACATCTGCTAATCCAACTAATCGCAACAGCAGTGTTTGTTCTTCTACAAAGCATGCCTACTGTTGCCATTCTCACTGCCATTCTCCTAGCCCTTTTAACCCTTCTAGAAGTGGCAGTAGCCGCAATTCAAGCCTACGTATTCGTCCTCCTACTAAGCCTATACCTGCAAGAAAACATCTAATGGCCCGTCAACTCCACCCTTACCATATAGTAGACCCAAGCCCATGGCCACTTACAGGAGCCGTCGCCGCCCTACTAGTGACCTCTGGCCTCGCAATCTGATTTCACCACCACTCCACTATCCTATTACTTCTAGGCTTAACCCTCCTTCTCCTTACAATATATCAATGATGACGCGATGTCGTTCGTGAGTCAACATTTCAAGGCCACCATACCCTTCCCGTGCAAAATGGCCTCCGATTCGGGATAGTTCTCTTCATCACCTCAGAAGTACTATTCTTCGCGGGCTTCTTCTGAGCCTTTTACCATGCAAGTCTTGCCCCAACCCCAGAACTAGGGGGCATCTGACCCCCTACTGGTATTCTCACCCTCGACCCATACGAAGTCCCCCTGCTTAATACTGCCGTCCTCCTAGCTTCAGGAGTAACAGTTACCTGAGCCCACCATAGCATTATAGAGGGGAATCGAAAAGAAGCAATCCAAGCTCTAGTATTAACTGTTATCCTAGGCTTATACTTTACAGCCCTACAAGCCATGGAATACATCGAAGCCCCCTTCACTATTGCAGACGGAGTATATGGGTCAACCTTCTTTGTGGCTACTGGCTTCCACGGGCTCCACGTCATTATTGGCTCAACATTCCTCGCCGTCTGCCTCATTCGCCAAATCTGACATCATTTTACAACTCACCACCACTTCGGCTTTGAAGCAGCCGCCTGATATTGACATTTTGTAGATGTAGTTTGACTCTTCCTTTACGTCTCTATTTACTGATGAGGCTCTTAACTTCAACCACGCCCACATGCCTAATTAACCACTCTGCCTTTCTAGTATCAGTTGTAGTATAAGTGACTTCCAATCACATGGTCTTGGTTAAAGTCCAAGGAAAGACAATGAACCTGCTCACATCTATTATTATTATTTGCACTACTCTCTCCACCGTCCTAGCAATCGTCTCATTCTGACTCCCTCAAATGCACCCCGACCATGAAAAACTCTCCCCTTATGAGTGTGGCTTCGACCCCTTAGGAACAGCCCGACTGCCCTTCTCCCTCCGATTCTTCCTAGTTGCCATCCTATTTCTTCTTTTTGACCTTGAAATTGCCCTACTGCTCCCCCTCCCCTGGGGGATACAACTTACCTCCCCCCTCATAACATTTTCTTGAGCCTCAGCTGTCCTCATCCTACTCACTCTAGGCCTTGTCTACGAATGAATTCAAGGAGGCCTAGAGTGAGCCGAATAGGTTGTTAGTTTAAAAAAAACATTTGATTTCGGCTCAAAAGCTTGTGGTTAAAGTCCACAATTACCTAATGACCCCCGTCCACTTCGCCTTTTCATCAGCCTTTCTTCTGGGCCTTACAGGCCTGGCATTTCACCGCTCCCACCTTCTTTCCGCCCTATTATGTTTAGAAGGAATAATACTATCACTATTCATTGCACTTTCCATCTGAACCCTCCAATCAGACTCAACCGGATCTTCAGCAACCCCAATACTCCTTCTAGCATTTTCAGCTTGTGAAGCAAGCGCTGGCCTTGCTCTTCTAGTCGCCACAGCCCGAACCCATGGAACAGACCGACTGCAAAACCTAAATCTCCTACAATGCTAAAAATTCTTATTCCAACCTTTATGCTTCTTCCCACCACATGAATAACCCCACCCAAATGACTGTGACCCACCACCCTTTCCCATAGCTTTATCATTGCCTTATTTAGCCTCTCATGATTAAAACACCTATCAGAGACAGGATGTACAACACTAAACTCTTTCCTGGCAGTTGATCAACTCTCCGCCCCCTTATTAGTCCTCACCTGCTGACTGCTCCCCCTAATAATCCTTGCAAGCCAAAACCACATGGCCCTGGAACCAATTAACCGCCAACGAATGTATGTAAGTATACTGATCCTCTTGCAATTTTTCCTTATTATAGCCTTTGGCGCCACAGACATAATTCTGTTCTACATTACATTTGAAGCCACCCTAATCCCGACCCTTGTAATCATTACTCGATGGGGAAATCAAACAAAACGCCTCAACGCAGGAACCTACTTCCTATTCTATACCCTGGCAGGCTCCCTCCCACTCCTAATTACCCTCCTCCTCCTCCAAAAAGCCCCTGCCACCCACTCAATTCTTATTCTCCAATACACAGACCCCTTCTTTTTTAATACCTTTGAAAGTAAGGTGTGATGAGCAGGTTGCTTGCTAGCCTTCCTAGTAAAAATGCCTCTCTACGGAGTCCACCTCTGACTTCCTAAAGCCCACGTTGAAGCCCCCATTGCAGGATCAATAGTCCTTGCAGCCGTCCTCCTGAAACTAGGAGGCTACGGTATAATCCGAATAATAATAATACTCACTGAACCCCTTGACAAAGAACTAAGCTACCCCTTTATTATCTTCGCCCTATGAGGCATCGTTATGACCGGCTCAATCTGCTTACGCCAAACAGATCTGAAATCACTCATCGCTTACTCATCCGTAAGCCACATAGGCCTGGTCGCAGGAGGCATCCTAATTCAAACACCTTGAGGACTCACCGGGGCAATTATCCTTATAATCGCCCACGGTCTTACATCTTCAGCCCTATTCTGCCTAGCCAACACCAACTACGAACGTACCCACAGCCGAACCATAATTCTTGCACGAGGACTCCAAATGGTTCTCCCACTTATAACAGCATGATGACTTATTAGCAGCCTCGCTAACCTAGCCTTACCACCCCTTCCCAATCTTATAGGGGAACTTCTTATTATCGTCTCGCTATTTAACTGATCATGATGAACACTCATCTTAACTGGTGCCGGAACACTAATTACAGCAGGCTACTCTCTCTACATGTTCCTTATAACCCAACGGGGACCCCTTCCGCCCCACATCCTGGCCCTTGAGCCCTCCCACACCCGAGAACACCTCCTAATCAGCCTCCACCTCATTCCTCTTGTCCTACTTATCCTTAAGCCCGAACTAATCTGAGGATGAACTATCTGTAAATATAGTTTAACAAAAATATTAGATTGTGATTCTGAAGTTAGGGGTTAAAATCCCCTTATTTACCGAGAGAGGCTCGACAGCAACGAAGACTGCTAATTTTCCCTTCCTCGGTTAGACCCCGAGGCTCACTTGCCCCAGCCCCTAAAGGATAATAGTTCATCCGTTGGTTTTAGGTACCAAAAACTCTTGGTGCAACTCCAAGTAGCGGTTTATGCCCATACCTCCTATAGCTATGTCATCTAGTCTAATTGCCATCCTCATTATTATCTTGTTCCCCAACCTTACAACCCTCTCCCCCTTCCCCCGCCCCAAAGAATGAGCAGTCACACACGTTAAAACAGCAGTAAAACTAGCCTTCTTCGTTAGTCTACTTCCCTTACTAATCTTCCTTAACGAAGGGGTAGAGATAATCATCACTAATTGGACTTGAATAAATATCCTCTCCTTCGACATCAACATTAGCCTGAAATTCGACCATTACTCAATCATCTTCATTCCCATTGCCTTCTACGTCACGTGGTCAATCCTAGAATTTGCCTCCTGATACATAAGTGCAGACCCAAATATAAACCGATTTTTTAAATACTTACTAACCTTTCTCATTGCTATAATCGTGCTAGTCACATCAAACAACATATTTCAACTCTTCATCGGGTGGGAAGGAGTTGGCATCATATCGTTTCTCCTCATTGGATGATGATACGGCCGAGCAGACGCTAACACCGCAGCCCTACAAGCCGTTCTCTACAACCGAATCGGAGACATTGGCCTCATCTTTGCAATAGCATGAACAGCAATAAACCTAAACTCATGAGAAATGCAACAAATATTTATCTCGACAAAAGACCTAAACCTTACATTCCCCCTCCTAGGCCTAATCCTTGCCGCAACAGGCAAGTCAGCCCAATTTGGCCTTCACCCTTGACTCCCTGCAGCAATGGAAGGCCCCACACCAGTTTCCGCCCTTCTTCACTCTAGCACAATAGTAGTCGCAGGAATTTTCTTACTAATCCGCCTAAGCCCCCTTTTAGAAAATAACCCCCTTGCTCTAACCACCTGCCTCTGCCTAGGAGCACTAACCACCCTATTCACCGCCACCTGTGCGCTAACTCAAAACGACATTAAAAAAATCGTAGCCTTCTCCACATCTAGCCAATTAGGCCTTATAATGGTTACCATTGGACTCAACCAACCCCAACTAGCCTTCCTACACATCTGCACCCACGCCTTTTTCAAAGCAATACTGTTCCTTTGCTCCGGCTCAATCATTCACAGTTTAAACGACGAACAAGACATTCGCAAAATAGGTGGAATACACCATCTAACCCCCTTTACATCCTCGGCACTTACCCTAGGAAGTTTAGCCCTCACAGGGACCCCCTTCCTAGCAGGATTTTTCTCTAAGGACGCAATCATTGAAGCACTAAACACTTCATACCTTAACGCCTGAGCCCTAGTCCTTACTCTCCTCGCAACTTCTTTTACCGCAGTCTATAGTCTCCGTGTTGTTTTCTTCGTATCCATAGGATACCCACGATTTACCCCACTGCCCCCTATTAATGAAAACAACCCAGCAGTAATCAACCCTATCAAACGACTAGCATGAGGCAGCATCATCGCCGGCCTCGTGATTACCTCAAACATCTTCCCTCTAAAAACACCCGTAATAACTATACCTCCTCTACTCAAACTCGCCGCCCTACTTGTCACAGTCATTGGCCTCGTGACTGCCCTAGAGCTCGCCCACCTTACAAACAAACAATTTAAGCCCTTACCCGCCCTCCCCCCACATCACTTCTCCAACATACTAGGCTTCTTCCCTGCTATCATTCACCGACTAACCCCTAAAATCAACCTAACCCTTGGCCAAACAATAGCCACCCAAATGATTGACCAAATCTGATTTGAAAACGTAGGCCCGAAAGCCGCAGCTTCCCTAAATAACCCCCTTATCTCATCCACAAGTAATATCCAACGCGGCATGGTCAAGACATTCCTCACCATGTTCCTACTCACCCTGGCCCTTATAACCCTCTTAGTGACCTACTAAACTGCCCGAAGCGCCCCACGGCTCAAACCCCGCGTAAGCTCTAACACTACAAATAAGGTCAAAAGAAGCACCCAAGCACTAATAATTAACATCCAACCCCCGGACGAATATATTAGCCCCACTCCCCCAACATCTGCTCGAAATAAAGTAAAACCATCCGAATCCCCAGCAGGCATTCAAGAAACATCATACCACCCCTCCAAGTAAAAACACCCAAATAAAATTACCCCTATAATATATAATACCATATAAATCGTCACCGGAGCACTACCCCAACTCTCAGGGTAAGGCTCAGCGGCTAAAGCTGCCGAATACGCAAATACAACTAGTATGCCACCCAAATATACTAAAAACAGCACCAACGATAAAAATGGCCCGTCATGTAACAACAAAATACAACACCCCACCCCCGACACTACCACCAACCCAAGAGCAGCAAAATAAGGAGAAGGATTAGATGAAACCGCAATAAGTCCTAAGACAAAAAACAATAAAAGAACACACATCATAAAAGACATTATTTCTGCCTGGACTCTAACCAGGACTCACAGCTCGAAAAACTATCGTTGTGATTCAACTACAAAAACTACAAAATGGCTAACTTACGTAAAAATCATCCCCTATTAAAAATTATAAACGACGCAGTAGTAGACCTCCCAACCCCCTCCAATATCTCCGCCTGATGAAACTTCGGCTCACTCCTAGGCCTTTGCCTAGGCATCCAAATTGTCACAGGCCTGTTCCTCGCCATACACTATGTTCCAAACACCTCAATAGCCTTCGACTCCGTAGCACACATCTGCCGCGATGTTAACTTCGGCTGAATAATCCGCAACATACATGCCAACGGCGCATCCTTCTTCTTCATCTGCATCTATTTCCACATCGGTCGAGGACTTTACTACGGCTCCTACCTCCACAAAGAAACATGAAATATTGGAGTAGTACTATTCCTACTCACAATAATAACTGCATTCGTAGGATATGTACTCCCTTGAGGACAAATGTCGTTTTGAGGGGCTACAGTAATTACCAACCTCCTTTCCGCCGTCCCATACATCGGAGACTCCTTAGTCCAGTGAATTTGAGGAGGCTTCTCAGTTGACAACGCTACCCTAAATCGCTTCTTTGCATTCCACTTCCTCTTCCCCTTTGTCATCGCAGCTGTAACAGTCTTACACCTCCTTTTCCTCCACCAAACTGGCTCAAACAATCCAATTGGAGTTTCCTCAAACACTAATAAAGTCCCCTTCCACCCCTACTTCACCTATAAAGACCTCGTGGGCTTCCTACTCCTCCTGATTATTCTTACATGTATTGCCCTATTCTCACCCAACGAATTAGGAGACCCTGATAACTTCACACCTGCTAACCCCCTGGTCACACCCCCACATATCAAGCCAGAATGATATTTCTTATTTGCCTACGCTATCCTTCGGTCCATCCCCAATAAGCTTGGAGGTGTCCTCGCACTCCTATTCTCAATCCTAGTCTTACTACTAGTTCCCTTTCTCCACACATGTAAAGTCCGATCACTGGCCTTCCGCCCCCTCAGCCAAATTGTTTTCTGAGCCCTAGTCGCAGACGTACTAATTCTCACTTGAATCGGCGGCATACCAGTCGAACACCCATACATTATCATCGGACAAATTGCTTCAACAGTATACTTTGCTATCTTCCTAATTCTGCTCCCCCTCACAGGTTGACTAGAAAATAAACTACTATTTAAATGAATAAAAACCCCATAATGCTTTAGTAGCTCAGTGCCAGAGCACCGGTCTTGTAAACCGGCCGTCGGAGGTTAAAGCCCTCCCTAATGCTCAAAGAAAGGAGACTTTAACTCCTACCACTGACTCCCAAAGCCAGAATTCTCAACATTAAACTATCCTTTGTCCACGAACATTTGTAGTAAATCACATCCATTATATACATGAAAATCCATAAACATACATACAAATAAATAATACATATATATATATATGTATTAACACCATAATTTTATATGGACCATGTGCTTTAACAATTAACTATCCATCTCAAGTATCCTCTAAAATTGATGTCAAGGAATATCTGTAAACATAACCAATAACAGCTTTCAAGTGATTACTCTCATATGATGGTCAAGAACATTAATTGTGGGGGTTTCACTTAGTGAACTATTCCTGGCATTTGGCTCCTATTTCAGGAACAAGTAAACTTATAATTCCCCATAGATTTATTGACGCTTGCATAAGTTAATGGTGTTAAACCAGTGATTCATTACCCAATCAGCCGAGCATTCTTTCCAGCGGGTAAGGGGTTAATTTTTTTTTTCCTCCTTTCACTTCACATTTCAGAGTGCAGCGCGTCAATGTTAAATTAAGGGTGAACATAATTTCTTGCCAAACGAATAGTATTTCTTGCCAAACGAATAGTTGATGAATGATGAAAAGATATAACTGGACAACCACATTCATTTATTTCAGGGGCATAAACCTTATTAATACTTACCCTCCTACTTCGAGCTTTAAATAAATATTTTTAGCTAATTTTGCGATTAGACCCCCCCTACCCCCCACAGTCCTAAGATGACTAACACTTCCCCCCCAAAAACAAAGTCGTCAGAAGACCTTATTCAGCCACGCAAATTCCGTAACAAACACGCAGTCTACGATCTGCTGTAATAAAAAGACAAAGTCGGTTTTTTACAAAAAAAATTCTAATATCATAATAGTTAAAATTTAAATTTGTTAAACAAAATTAAAACTTATAATATTAAAAACAAAACCCGCAACTCTATTGATTTAGTTGTCATAATATTAAAATTTAATTATTGTAATATTATATTATTAC